CCTTCATTATTTATTATTATTTTTGACCATACAGAATTGCATCGATCAACAAGAACTTTAGTCTTTTTTTTTCAACTTAATGTTTCGAAATACATGGCTCTAAAAATTCATTTCGGACAATTGAACCTTCTCAAACTGTTTCTTTTTAAGAACCAAAAAGATTTGTGCCAGAATAACAGATGCCAAGAAGAAAAAAAGGCCTTGGACACGCGATGGATCTTGAAGTACTATTTCTGCATCTCCCTGACCAAATCCACCCACATTGGGATTACTCGTTAATGGTTGATCAAGCTTGATGGATTCACCCTCTGAAACAAGAAGTTCTGGTCCCGGAGGTATAATATCAACGACTGAGTGTCCATCCAATGCATCCGCTATGGTTATTTCATACCCCCCTTTTTCTTTACGTATTATTTTGCTTACTATACCCGATGCTGTAGCATTATAGACTGTATTGTTACTCTTGCTCCCATCGGGATAAATCTGACCCCTTCCCCTATTCCCGCCCACGTATATCGGATATTTTAAGAAGTAAACGTCTTTCTTAGTAATGGGGTCCGGAGATAAAATAGGAAAAGTGATTTCACTATATTTCTGACCAGGAACAGGACCTATCACAAGAATATTTTTTTTAGTAGGACGATAACTCTGAAAAGAAAGATTGCCCATCTTTTCTTTCATTTCCGGAGAAATACGATCGGGGGGGGCTAATTCGAATCCCTCAGGTAAAATAAGAACGGCCCCTACATTCAAAGACCCCTTTTTCCCATTAGAAAGAACTTGTTTCAGTTGAATATCATAAGGAATTCTAACAACTGCTTCAAATACAGTATCAGGAAGTACGGCTTGTGGAACCTCAATATCCACGGGCTTATTAGCTAAATGACAATTGGCGCATACAATACGCCCAGTCGCTTCTCGTGGATTTTCATAACTCTGTTGTGCAAAAATGGGATATGCATGTGAAATAGATGTCCAAGTTATTACATATATAAATATAATGATCGATACGGAAATGGGTCGAGTCATCTGTTCCTTTATCCAAGAAAAGATATTTCTATTTTGCATGGTCCAATCATTGATCCCGAAAATTTCTACAATAAATTGGGTAGGTTGCTAGTAGAGTTCCCTATCCACGATTCTGCTATTTTACTGGAATCCAGGAGGAATTTCCTAGATGGATAGAAACATAAAGAATGAGTAAGATTAAAAAGGTTTGTTTATGTACGAAGTAAAAAACATTATGATTAGATTCATATCAGTGGATCATTCTTTAGTCATTCATTGAATGATAAATCACTACAAGTGACGGAGATACACGATTTAAATAACGGAAGATCCAATATTTTAAAATTGTATCTAGAATGACTGGAAAGGTGGAAACAAGACCAGATATAATCTGATTATTATGAGAAAATCCAAAATCCTTGTATATAGAACTAATAATTAGTTCCCAACCGCGAGGCGAGTGGAATCCGATACAAAAATCAGTTAATAAAAGAATAGAAAAAGCTTTTATTGTGTCGCTTAAGTTATAGATAAATTCCCGAACCCAAGAATTAATAAGAACAAGTTCTTCATTACCTAGAATAGAATAACCACTTAGAATAGCGAAACTTATTAGATTTGTCGAAAAGTGTAAAATGGTATGGATATGACCCTCATTGTACATCTTGACCAATTGTATCGTTTCTTTGTGTATTCCTATACGAAACTTTTGTATATGTGTATCCGGGTACTCCTTTATCATTTCGTCCAAAAGGAAGAGTTCTTCTAATTCTATGAATTTTTCTAGAACGTTCTTTTCTTGAATCTCATTCAAAACAATTTCGGATTGCCTAGCATTCCACCAATTAGTAACCAAAGATTCCATACTTTTATTAAATGAGAGAGAAATCCACCAGGGCAAAAAGACTATAGATGTAAGATATAGAAGGGGGTTGAATGCTTTCTTTTTTGGCATTTTTAATCTTTGAATTGTTAATGAAACCACTTCATTCCTCGATTCTATCCAATCTGATATTTCCATGAAACATGAGTTCTATAACAAGGTATTGAATCCATAGACCTATTTCCCCCTTTTTAATTAATTGGTTAGTCCTTGGATCTGGAAACAATATTTTGTTTTATTATTTCTTCATTCGAAGCAATTGCACCCTTTCGATGAATGCCCGAACGAGCAAATGAATCTTTTTTGGATTTAGGGGCAAAAGAACCCCCTTAGATCTATTATTTCAAAAAACTTCGCTGGCTAGCCGTAGCCGGGGAATAGTTGAGGGAAATTTCGGAAAATATTGTATTGATAAGATGAAATCAAAAACGAGTAGCAAAAAAAAGAGATAAATAGAATGATTGATTCTAGTTATAAACGATCCAATCTTTTGATCATCAAAAAGGAAAAGAAAGGATAAAAATAAACAAAACATCAATTGAAAAAAAAAATGAAATTACAAGATATGATCCATCTATATCTAACATATCAATTCAAAAATTATTGGACAAAAAAAAAGATGAATTCTATAGTCTGAACTGTTCAGATAGATGAACCCATACTTAGTTAGTATACTTGTTACTAGTATGAAAAACTGGTTTTGGTGGACAAAAACCACTTTGTTTTCTGTTTTCTGGTTGTTCCATATGCGTCCGCTTTTGCTCGAACGAGCGCCCTGAAAAAACTTAAGTTGTTATATAACAACAAATATAATTCATGAGGTCCTTACTCAACGCTGCGAAAGCATTCATTCTTCAATTCATTTCAAAATACTTCAATTGGTACGCGCAAAAAATAGGCCAATTCCGCAGCCTTTTGTTCAATTTCTCGCGGAGTCAAATTCTCATCAGTACGAGTCAAGGGAACGGCACCCTGGCCTCTGATTTCCATATAAAGTACACGCCGAGGATAAATACCTTCCTTAACCTCTATTCTAATCGACTGGATATCTTTCATAAGGAATCGAAGGAATATGCGACGATTTCTTCCAGGGAATCCCCAACGAAAAATAGACACTATTCCTTTTTTTCTATCGAATCTATCATAACCACTACCTACATTCCACGAAATTGTGCACCACAAATAGGAGCTAATGAACAGACCCGCGATCCCGTAGAAAGACATCACGATCCCTTGTGGAAAAAAAAGGATTTGCTGAGAAGGAAATAAGGATATCAAATTCCTACCAAGGTAACTAGAAGTTCCAACCAATAAGAATCCTAGCGAACCTAAAAAAAGGAGACAAGCCCAACAGAAATTACTTGTTTTTCGAGACCCCGTTATAAGTTCTATCCATATACGTTCTGATCGCCAGTTCATACTAGATCCAGTTGTTTCATTTTATTGGAATTGAGAGAATAACCAAAATGAATTTGACTTTATTTTTTTGTTTTGTTCCCGAAGTAACTCTCATCAACTAGCACTATTATTATGATGTGAACCATTCGGAGTAATTCATCGAATCGGTTAGATATAAAAAAAAGATCCCTTTATAGGATCCCACTATGGATATCTACATACATATAGATATTTTTACTTTACATTTCATACATCTGCCGACCCATAAAAAAATAGATATAATGCAGTTATCCATATATCATGTTTCCAGGTGCATAACAGCTCTTTCATTTGTGTTCGGAAGAATACCCATACATACCCTATTCCACTAAATAAATAGATATCTGTATTATGATCCAAATCCGAGTCTTGAAAAAAAAATGGATGAGATTGGGTCCCATCAAATCTAGACAATCTTGTTTTTTTGAACATAAAAAGATAGAGAAGCCATTGCAATTGCCGGAAATAATAGACCCACTAAAGGCACAAAAAAAGAGGGTAAGTTGAAAGTTGTCATAGAATGGATACCTCGATTTAATATTTGTACCTGTTATAAAGATATCTTATGATAAGTATATCTATTATCAGTATATAATAATAGGTATAGGTACAAGAAATGAAGAACTAAATAAGTGTACCTATTCACCTTTATATTATCTATTTTTTTTTGATTACTTATTACTATAAATAGAAACTAAATACTTGTTTTGTTCACCTCAAAGAAAAAAAGAACTGAATTAAACGATCTACTTGATTGAATTTTGATTCAAGGGAAAGAAACCGTGAAGCTGAAATAACTCACTCAGAATACCTTTTAAAGGATTACGTGGTACGATTGGGTCGAATAAGCCCTTATGGAATAAATACTCAGCTTCTTGTGAACCATCGGGTACTGTCTTATTCAATGTTTGTTCAATTACTCTTTTACCCGCAAATGCAATGTAGGCGTTAGGTTCGGCAATAATGATATCTCCTAACATACCAAAACTGGCAGTCACTCCACCGGTTGTAGGAGATGTAAGGATTGATACGTAGAATAACTTTTTATTTGATTGATAATTATATGAAGCTGAAGATATTTTAGCCATTTGCATCAAGCTCAAACTTCCTTCTTGCATGCGCGCTCCTCCGGAAGCACACACTATAATAAGAGGTAAAGATCTATTAGTAGCATATTCAATCAAACGGGTGATTTTCTCGCCTACTACGGATCCCATACTGCCCCCCATAAACTGAAAATCCATAATCCCAATTGCTATGGGAATACCCTTTAGTTGACCTATGCCTGTTTGAACCGCCTCGGTTAACCCTGTCTTTTTTTGATAAGAATCAATACGATCTTTATAAGGTTCCTCCTCCGAATGAAATTCAATCGGGTCCACGGAAACCATGTCCTCATCCATAGCATCCCAAGTGTCTGGATCAATCAAAAGTTCGATTCTTTCTGAACTACTCATTTTCAAATGATATCCACATTGTTCACAAATATTCAGTTTTAACCTAAAAAATTTTTTATAATTTAATCCATAACAATTTTCGCATTGAACCCACAAATGTCTGTATTTTTGACTTGTATCGAGATCATTAGAATTTCCTATCATATGGAAATCATTTCCATTTGCGCTAGTTTGTATACTGAAACTCTCACTGTCAATACTATTTACGCCTTCAC